GACTTAAGCCCTTGCGCTATTCCCCCCTGATCGCATCGTAGATAGCAGTCAGAGTCAGTACGCTTTCCATTTAGAAAATGCGTTCTCTGATATAGGCGGGGCCATCCCTTTTGAGCCCTTGCCTCACCAGAGCTAAAAACTCTAGTTCCAACTGGTCTCGTTGGTATACGTCCAACTGGAGCCGGTCCAGTTGGTCGCCATGCTCGTCCAAGAAGTCTTGAAAAACTTCTTCCGGGTTGTACGGGGCCTGGTCGGCCAAGGGAGGATTCTGCTCCAAGACTCTTTGAAAAAGGCGTAAATCCTCATGCTTGAGTTCTCGGAGCAGGAGGTCCCTGTTTTCAAAAGAGACTAACCGGGTATACTCCCCCTGAGAGGGGGCATGATCCAGCTCCCTTTTTATGTCCGACCAGTAGGCCCCCTTGCCCTTATCTAGTAGATAAGGGCTATTGTCCTGCTCGAGTCGTACAATGCGATTTCGCATTGACGACTCCAAGCTCGCATTTCGGACAACAGTTCCTTCGTGGGGCGGCCCTGCATCAGCAGAAGCGGTTGAGGCGCCCTCCGTTGATGTTTCGGGAAATGGCTCCATCAACACTCCTATCGAGAACGAATCTTCCGTCCAGGAGTTCGAGTGTGATGGTCCCCCGGAACCTGAATTGGAAGGGATTATTTCCCCACCCGACGGATTCATCATATTGGCTCCGACCCCCGCAGTGACGAGCGCTCGAAAAGCACAGCCTATCACTGAGGCCAGAGCCGAGGAGCACCCCCCTTTTTTCAAACAGCTAGATAGGCCCTTCGCCGCTATGAAGCCTGCCACTTTTGACATAATAGAAATGAAAAAGGAGATTCCTCCTATTTCTCTTGAAATAACATAAAGGAACATCATCAGAGTGCTGAGTAAGAGAAATCGAATGAGCGCCTGCCTATTGTGCTTGATGAGACTTCTCATGAATACTTATGCCCTGCCCTTCCCCCCGATTTTTGCCCTATCACTAGTGGTTACTCCCGATCCGAAGCCCATTCAACCTCCACGAATAAAGAAACCACTTTTCTCTTTTCTACGATACTATTGCTAATGCATTCTTTTCGATCTTGTACCCGCTTGCTTCTATCTATAGAAAGATTCTCCTCTCCAATGACCTATTCACTACCAAGATTGACCTGAGTATCCGCCTTCATGCTTACACGTCCCCTTCCATCCTCCTTTTCTCCTTTATTCCCTGTTCTTTTTCCTCACGCTTCTCTTCCTAGGAAATTAGGCTTCCTTATAACCTATAAAAAGTATTTAAAGAAAGTGTAATATTGGTATAGACTCACGGAGACTAGATTCTATTTTTTGCTGGATCAACTGTGCGGGAACTTGAAATGCAATTGACTAGCAAAAAGTGTGGGTTAAGAGCTGCTGTTGAGGCTCTCTGTTGCAAATCCTTTCTATACGTTATTTTTGATCCAATCTCGCACTTGGTCTGATCCTATTCTTTACTAATGGTTGTTGACTAAAGGATGCATGGGACTCTTTTTTCTCGTTGCTAGGCTTTCAACCAAGTGCTTTTCCATCTTAGGTGAACGAGCTACGATCTCGCAAGGCACTACTGTAGAGCTCTTTGGGCCTGCCGCTGTCTCAATCGATAAACTTTGAAGATTAGCCTACTGAACGATTCTATCTTTTATTTAATGAAATGAAAAATGAAAATTTCCTACTGAACGAGATTATTATTATTTAATTTCAAGATTGATTTTCGTTGAAGAGTTCTCTCTGTCCCTCCGTCCCCCAATTAGCTAGTTGTCCCGTCCGTCGTCCAATCCCTCACTTCGTTTCTGATAGTCCATTAGTAGTCCCTACTGAGCAATCTAGCTGCAATCGAGCTAGCATTGAAATGGAAAGAGTAGAGTGAAAGTAGGACGAGGTCTGCCCTTACACTTCCTGTTAGTAGGAGTGGATTAGTTAGAGTCGGTCCGTTCTCTTGTTTCAGAAGCTAGGGACAAGCCTTCCTCCATCCTATTCAATAGCCTATCGAGCCAAGCCAGATCTGCAGCCAGTGACGATAACTAAGTAGTTAGTAGAATTAGTATAAGTAGTAGTTGACTGGGACGATCCACTAGATCCATAAGCCCGTAAGGGAAGATGAATAGCCTTTCTTTTTAAGAACCTCGTTCGATCCCGAACTGCATTCAAAAAAGTAAATAAAGCGAGGGATTACCAAGCTAGAAAGAAGAGTTGGTTTTGAGGTAACTTCCATAATAGGGAAGGAGTGAACTCGAGAGAAGAGAAAGCTATATGCTTAACACACGCAAGTCGGACTCTCTTTTCTAGATTCACTCTCTTCCTCTTTGACTTAGGAGTTCCAGCGGCCAATTATGCGACAATATAGGCTGAGCGAGAATAGGATAAGTGTGTTATTAGATTTTAAATAACAAGGTTCGGCAAGTAAACGAGGAATTTCTTACAGTAAGATAGAAAGCAGGCTAGTCTCCGAAAATGCCCCGGACCGTGTCG